AATACAAGATCCCAATTTTTTTTACTACCCGGAGCTTCGATACATTTCGAAATCGAGAGATGTCTACCGGGGGAGGTTCTATCAGACAACAATTAGCCAATCTAGATTTACGAATTATTATAGATTATTCATTGGTAGAATGGAAAGAATTGGAGGAAGAGGAACCCACAGGGAATGAATGGGAAGATCGAAAAGTTGGAAGAAGAAAAGATTTTTTGCTTAGACGCATGGAATTGGCTAAGCATTTTATTCGAACAAATATAGAACCAAAATGGATGGTTTTGTGTCTATTACCAGTTCTTCCTCCTGAGTTGAGACCAATCTATCATATAGATGAGGATAAACTAGTGACCTCGGATATTAATGAAATCTATAGAAGAATTATCTATCGGAATAATACTCTTACAGATCTATTAACAACAAGTATAGCTACGCCAGAAGAATTAATAATATCTCAGGAAAAATTGTTACAAGAAGCTGTGGATGCACTTCTTGATAATGGAATCTGCGGACAACCAATGAGGGATGATCATAATAGAGTTTACAAGTCGCTTTCAGATGTAATTGAAGGCAAAGAAGGAAGAGTTCGCGAGACTCTGCTTGGTAAACGGGTCGATTATTCAGGGCGGTCAGTGATTGTCGTGGGCCCTTCACTTGCATTACATCGATGTGGATTGCCTCGCGAAATAGCAATAGAACTTTTCCAGGCATTTGTAATTCGTGACCTAATTAGAAAACATCTTGCTTCGAACATAGGAGTTGCTAAGAGTCAAATTCGGAAAAAAAAACCGATTGTATGGGAAATACTTCATAGAATTCTGGATGACCATCCTGTATTGCTGAATAGAGCACCTACTCTGCATAGATTAGGCATACAGGCATTCCTCCCCGTTTTAGTGGAAGGGCGTGCTATTTGTTTACATCCATTAGTTTGTAAGGGCTTCAATGCAGACTTTGACGGGGATCAAATGGCTGTTCATGTGCCTTTATCTGCGGAGGCTCGATCAGAGGCACGTTTACTTATGTTTTCTAATATGAATCTTTTGTCTCCAACTATTGGAGATCCCATTTCCGCACCAACTCAAGATATGCTTAGTGGACTCTATGTCTTAACGAGTGGAAATCGTCGGGGTATTTGTGTAAATAGGTATAATCCATGTAATCGTAGAAACTATCAAAATGAAGATAATAACTATAAGTATACAAAAAAAAAAGAACCCTTTTTTTGTAATACCTATGATGTAATTGGAGCTTATTGGCAAAAACGAATCAATTTAGGTAGTCCTTTGTGGTTCCGGTGGCGACTAGATCAACGCGTTATTGCTGCAAGAGGAGCTCCCATCGAAATTCACTATGAATCTTTGGGGACCTATTATGAGATTTATGGACACTATCTAATAGTAAGAAGTATAAAAAAAGAAATTCTTTATATATATATTCGAACCACTCTTGGTCATATTTATCTTTATCGAGGAATAGACGAAGCCGTACAGGGGTTTTGGCAGGGCTTTTGTAATTCTATGCTACCAGCGGGAATGCGAGTCTCGCCGGTTTAACTAGGACTATAATTGCGGAATTTCTACGCGAATGAAGATCTAGAAAAGGAAGTTTTCCAATCACTGACTCAAACCCAATCACTGACTCAAACCCATTGTCAAATTCTACTCAGCGCAATTATGGAGGTACTGATGGCACAACGGGCCACTCATGTCTTTTACAATAAAATGATAGACGGAACTGCCATGAAACGACTTATTAGTCGATTTATTGATCACTATGGAATAGGATATACATCACATATCCTGGATGAAGTAAAGACTCTGGGTTTCCGAGAAGCTACCGCCGCATCCATTTCATTAGGAATTGATGATCTTTTAACAATACCTTCTAAAAGATGGCTAGTTCAAGACACTGAACAACAAAGTTTTATTTTGGAAAAACACCATCATTATGGGAATGTACACGCGGTAGAAAAATTACGTCAATCGATCGAGATATGGTATGCCACAAGTGAATATTTGCGACAAGAAATGACTCCTAATTTTCGGATGACCGATCCTTTTAATCCAGTCCATATAATGTCTTTTTCGGGAGCCAGAGGAAATGCATCTCAGGTACATCAATTAGTAGGTATGAGAGGATTAATGTCGGATCCCCAAGGGCAAATGATTGATTTACCCATTCAAAGCAATTTACGCGAAGGACTCTCTTTAACAGAATATATTATTTCTTGTTACGGAGCCCGTAAAGGAGTTGTGGATACCGCTATCCGAACATCAGATGCAGGATATCTCACGCGCAGACTTGTTGAAGTAGTTCAACACATTGTTGTACGTCGAACAGATTGTGGCACCGTTCGAGGTATTTCTGTAAGTCCTCGAAATGGGATGATGGCGGACAGGATTTTTATCCAAACATTAATCGGGCGTGTATTAGCAGATGATATATATATAGGTTCGCGATGCATTGCTACTAGAAATCAAGATATTGGGGTTGGACTTGTCAATAGATTCATAACTTTTAGAGCACAACCAATCTCTATTCGAACCCCCTTTACTTGTAGGAGCACATCTTGGATTTGTCAATTATGTTATGGCCGGAGTCCAGCTCATGACGACCTGGTCCAATTGGGAGAAGCTGTAGGTATTATTGCAGGTCAATCTATTGGAGAACCGGGCACTCAATTAACATTAAGAACTTTTCATACCGGCGGAGTATTCACAGGGGGTACTGCAGAACATGTGCGAGCCCCTTCTAATGGAAAAATCAAATTCAATGAGGATTTGGTTCATCCGACACGTACACGTCATGGACATCCTGCTTTTATATGTTCTAAAGACTTGTATGTAACTATTGAGAGTGAAGATATTATACACAATGTGTATATTCCGCCCAAAAGTTTTCTTTTAGTTCAAAACGATCAATATGTAGAATCAGAACAAGTGATTGCTGAGATTCGCGCGAGAACATCCACTTTGAATTTGAAAGAGAAGGTTCGAAAACATATTTATTCTGACTCAGAGGGCGAAATGCACTGGAATACCGATGTGTACCATGCACCTGAATTTACATATGGTAATATACATCTCTTACCAAAAACAAGTCATTTATGGATATTATTAGGGGAGCCCTGGAGATCCAGTCTAGGCCCCTGTTCGATCCACAAGGATCAAGATCAAATGAACGCTTATTCTCTTTCTGTCAAGCGAAGATATATTTCTAACCCCTCAGTAACTAATAATCAAGTGAGACACAAATTTTTTAGTTCGTATTTTTCTGGTAAAAATAAAAAAGGAGATAGCATTCCTGATTATTCAGAACTTAATCGAATCACATGTACTGGTCGGTGTAATCTCAGATATCCGGACATTCTCGACGGGAATTCTTATTTATTGGCAAAGAGGCGAAGAAATAGATTCATCATCCCACTCGAATCGATTCAAGAAGGCGAGAACCAACTAATACCTTCTTCAGGTATCTCAATTGAAATCCCCAGAAATGGTATTCTCCGTATAAATAGTATTCTTGCTTATTTCGATGATCCTCGATATATAAGAAAGAGCTCGGGACTTACTAAATATCAGACTAGAGAACCTAAATATGAGACTAGAGAACTGAATTCAATCATCAACGAAGAGGATTTGATTGAGTATCGAGGAGTCAAGGTATTTTGGCCAAAATACCAAATGGAAGTAAATCCATTTTTTTTTATTCCCGTGGAAGTCCACATTTTGGACGAATCTTCTTCCATAATGGTACGGCACAATAGTATTATTGGGGTAGATACACAAATCACTTTAAATAGAAGAAGTCGGGTAGGCGGATTGGTCCGAGTGAAGAAAAAAGCAGAAAAAATGAAACTGATAATTTTTTATGGAGATATCCATTTTCCTGGAAAGACAAATAAGGCATTCCGATTGATACCACCAGGAGGGGGAAAACAAAATTCCAAAGAATACAAAAAATTGAAAAATTGGCTCTATATCCAACGAATGAAACTTTCCAGGTATGAAAAAAAGTATTTTGTTTTGGTTCAACCTGTAGTCCCATATAAAAAACCGGATGGTATAAATTTAGGAAGACTTTTCCCGCCGGATCTCTTGCAGGAAAGTGATAATCTACAACTTCGAGTTGTCAATTATATCCTTTATTATGACCCAATTCTTGAAATTTGGGACACAAGTATTCAATTAGTTCGGACTTGTTTAGTGTTGAATTGGGACCAAGACAAAAAAAGTTCTTCGATCGAAAAGGCCTGTGCTTCCTTTGTTGAAATAAGGACAAATGGTTTAATTAGAGATTTTCTAAGAATCGACTTAGCGAAGTCACCTATTTCGTATACCGGAAAAAGGAACGATCTGTCGGGTTCCGGATTGATCTCTGAGAATGGATCAGACCGCGCTAATGTCAATCCGTTTTCTTCCATTTATTCCTATTCCAAGGCAAGGATTCAAGAATCCCTTAATCCAAATCAAGGAACTATTCATACCTTGTTGAATCGAAATAAGGAATCTCAATCTTTGATAATTTTGTCATCATCCAATTGTTCTCGAATAGGCCCATTCAACGATGTAAAATCTCCCAATGTGATAAAAGAATCAATCAAAAAGGACCCCCTAAATCCAATTAGGAATTCGTTGGGCCCCTTAGGAACAGGCCTTCCAATTTATAATTTTGATTTATTTTCCCATTTAATAACCCATAATCAGATCTTGGTAACTAACTATTTGCAACTTGACAATTTAAAACAGATTTTTCAAATACTTAAATATTATTTACTGGATGAAAAAGGTAAAATTTATAATCCCTATTCATGCAGTAACATCATTTTGAATGCATTCAATTTGAATTGGTATTTTCTCCATTCCAATTATTGTGAAGAGACATCTACAATCGTTAGTCTTGGGCAGTTTATTTGTGAAAATGTATGTATAGCCAAAAAAGGACCGCATTTAAAATCGGGTCAAGTTCTAATTGTTCAAGTTGACTCTGTGGTAATA